TCTTTTTACGTACTTGATATCGATAAATCTGCGAATCTAGAAATTCATTTCGGCCAATTGAACCTTCTCGAACTGTTTCTTTTTAAGAACCAAAAAGATTTGTGCCAAAATAACAGATGCCAAGAAGAACAAAAGTCCTTGGACACGTAATGGATCTTGAAGTACTATTTCTGCATCTCCCTGACCAAATCCGCCTACATTAGGATTACTCGTTAATGGTTGATCAAATTTGATAGATTCGCCCTCGGAAACAAGAAGTTCTGGTCCGGGAGGGATAATATCAACCACTTGACGTCCCTCTGACGCATCCGTTATGGTTATCTCATACCCCCCTTTTTCTTTTCGTATGATTTTGCTTACTATACCTGCTGCTGTAGCATTATAAACTGTATTGTTACTCTTGTTGCCGTCGGGATAAATCTGACCCCTTCCCCTGTTCCCGCCTACGTATATAGGATATTTTAAGAAGTGAACATCCTTCTTAGTAGCAGGGTCCGGGGAAAGAATAGGGAAGGTTATTTCACTATATTTTTTACCAGGGACAGGGCCTACCACAAGAATATTTGTTTTATTGGGGCGATAGCTCTGAAAAGACAAATTGCCAATCTTTTCTTTCATCTCAGGAGAAATACGATCGGGAGGGGCTAATTCAAACCCCTCCGGTAAAATAAGAACAGCCCCGACGTTCAACCCCCCTTTTTTACCATTAGCAAGAACCTGTTTCAGTTGCATATCATAAGGAATTCGAACAACTGCTTCAAATACAGTATCAGGAAGTACCGCTTGTGGAACCTCAATTTCCACGGGCTTATTAGCTAAATGGCAATTGGCACATACAATACGCCCAGTCGCTTCTCGTGGATTTTCATAACCCTGCTGTGCAAAAATGGGATATGCACTTGAAATGGACGTCCGAGTTAAGATATATATCATGAGCGATACGGAAATAGATCGAGTAATCTGTTTCTTTAGCCAAGAAAAAGCATTTCTAGTTTGCATGGTCCAATCATTGATCGCGAAAATTTCTACAATAAATTGGGTAGGTCGCTAGTATAGTTCCCTAGCCACGATTCTGCTATTTGCTGGAATAATCTAGGATGAATCTTCCCGATGGTTAGAAATAGGAAGAGTAAATATGATTTTCAATACTTTGCTTATGTACAACTACAAAGTACCAAGCATTCTAATTGGATTAGATTAATATCAATGGATCTTTTATCATTCAGTTATTGAATCATAAATCAGTAAAATTGACGGAGACAGACTAGTTAAATAACGGAAAAGCCAATATTTAAAACATGTATCAAAAATTACTGGAAGGATGCAAACAAGAATAGTTATAGTTTGCTCATTCGCAACAACTCCAACCTCGTTATAGATAGAGCGTATAGCGAATTCCCAACCTGGGGGTGAATGATATCCGAGAAAAAACTCAGTTACTAGAAGAAGACACAAAGCTTTTGCTGTGTCACTTAAGTTATATAGGAATTCCTGAGCCCAAGAGTTAAGAATAACAAGTTTTTCCTTACCCAAAATTGAATACCCGCTTAGAATACCAAACCAGATGATATTTGTTGAGAAGTGCAAAATCGTATCCATACGATTCTCATTTTGTATCGTGATTAATTGGATCGTTTCTTTATGGATTCCTATCCCAAACTCTTCGAGATGTGTTTCCGAGTATTCCTTGATCATTTCGTCCAAGAAGAGGAGTTCCTCTAATTCTCTGAATTTTTCTAGAAGACTCTTTTCTTGAATATTATTCAAGAAAATTTGGGATTGCCCAGTATTCCACCAATTAGTAACCCAAGATTCCAGACATTTATTAACTGAGAAAGAAATCCACCAGGGCAAAAATACTATAGATGCAAGATAGAAAAGAGGAGTGAATGCTTTCTTTTTTGCCATTTTTTCGTCTGTAAATTGTTAATCAACCCATTCGTACACTCTATGCGATCGAATATTTCTTACACACATGAGTTTTATACAAGGTATCGAACTTATGAATCTATTTTCTTTGTGATTTTGTGGTTAGTCTTTGAATCTAGAAAGAATACAGAAATAGGCTAAGAATTCACTTCGAATGAAGAAATTTAGAATATTGTTTCCTGATATCTCAATTGGTCAAATTAAAAATAAAGTGTATCCTTTCGATGAATGATCGAAAGAACCACTTTAAGTAATGAATATTATTCAGATTTTGAGACGAAAGAACTCCTTTGCTATCAAAATATCCAATATTTCGAAAAAATTTCACTGATTACCCATAGTCAGGAATAGAATAATTGAGGGAAAGATATTAGGATGATCAAAAAAAAATGACTGGCAAAGGATAAATTGGCTAGTTCTCAGTATTTAATTAAGAAATCCAATTGTTGGTCATTAAAGAATACAAAAGAAAGAATTTAAAATTTACAAGATACGATCTATCTGGATCTAAAGTGTCAATTCCAACAAATATTGAACTAAAAAAAATTCTTGCTTTCGAAATGGTTTGCCGTCTGAGATGAATCTATTATTTCGATTTGTTATTTGTTATTGAATTGCGTGCGCATAAAGACCATAAAACGCATAAAGACCATAAAAAGAGTTTCGTTTTATGGTTCTTTCATATACGTTTTCTTTAATTGAATGAACGTTCTGATTCTCAATTTATCAAAATACTTCAATTGGTACACGCAAGAAATAGGCTAATTCAGCAGCCTTTTGTTCAATTTCTCGTGGAGTCAAATTCTCATCAGTACGGGTCAAGGGAATGGACCCCTGGCCTCGGATGTCCATATAAAGAACACGACGAGCATAAATACCCTCTTTAACTTCTATTCTAACGGACTGAATATCTTTTATAAGGAATCGGAGGAATATGCGACGATTTTTTCCCGGAAATCCCCAACGAAAAATACAGACTATTCCTTCCTTTCTATCGAATCGATCATAACCACTACCTACATTCCAGGAAATTGTGCACCACAAATAAGAGCTAATAAAGAGACCCGCAATTCCGTAGAAAGACATCACGATTCCTTGTGGAAAAAAAATGATTTGCTGAGGCGGAAAAAAAGATAGCAAATTTCTACCAAGATAACTGGAAGTTCCAACTAATAAGAAGCCTAATGAACCTAAAAAAAGGATCAAGGCCCAGCAGAAATTACTTATTTTTCGAGACCCCGTTATAAGTTCTATCCATATATCGTCTGATCGCCAAGTCATACTTTACTCGATTGCATTTTATTGGAATTGAGATAATACCCCAGAGAAATTTGACTTTACTTTTTTGTTTCCGAAGTAACTCTCATCAACTAGCACTAGTTTGAGGTGAACTAGCACTAGTTTGATGTCAACCTTTAGGAGTAATTCATCAAATTGGTTAAATCTAAAATAATAACATACTCTTTATTTAATACGATCCCACTATACATATCGATATACATATAGATTCACCGACTACATTTCAGCCATCCAGAGATCCTGATCTATTTGAAAATTGCTAGAATTGATATATCCATATATCATGTTTCTGCGGGCATAAGAGTTTTTTCCTTTATGTTCGGTGGAAATCACATGTTATACTATATTCCAATAAATAGATATCCGTGTTATGATACAAGTCCACGTTTTCAAAAAAAAAATGGATGAGATTGGGTCCCAGCGGATCTAAACAATCTTGTTTTTTTGAACATGAAGAAATAAAGAAGCCATTGCAATTGCCGGAAAGACTAGGCCTACTAACGGCACAAAAATAGATGGAAGGTTCAAATTTGTCATAGAAGGGGTACCTCGATTTACTATTTGTATCTGTTATTATGTTATTATATAAATAAAGATATCTTGTAATAATTATAATTTAATTAAGAATTTGAATTCTAATTAGATAATATTTATTATTAATAGAATTTGAAGAATTTTAAATTCTTAGTATAGATCGAAGTATCGATATATCTAAATCTAACTGAGTACGTATAATAAGAATAAGTGCAAAGAATGTAGAACTGTAGAACTAAATAAATGGACTTATTCATCTCCTCCATGAGAAAGATATGTATGATAATGATAATAAACTTTATTATTTTTCTTCATTTCTTTGTCTTTTGTTCTTGTCTTCTAATTTTCTAAAAATAGATAAAGAGTTTTTTACCGATTATCGAAGGATTCGTTCGAATCCGACCCAACATGGATTTTTAGCTAAAATGGTTTTTCGGTAGATAGAGAAAGATACAAAACTCTATTATCTATATTTAAATTTCAAATTATATACCTAAGACAAGACCAAATTCGTTTTATTTTACTAATTTCACGAACGGAAGAACTCACTCTTGGTGATAAAGGTTTCTTGATTCGTAATCAGGAATATAGGTCAAAAAAAGAGTTATCCTCAACTTTCGTTTTGATTCTTTCTACAATTCGATCTTCTATCACCAAAGAAAAGGCCATTATTATCTTATTTACTTTGATTCCGATAAACTAACTACTTTTTGCTACAAACACAAAAAAATAATTGAACTTAGTGCTCTACTTGATTTTGCTTGACTTTTGATTCAAAGGAAAAAAGGCGTGGAGCTTAAATAACTCACTCAGAACGCTTTTTAAAAGATTACGTGGTACAATTAGGTCGAATAAACCCTTCTGGAATAAGTATTCAGCTGCTTGTGAACCTTCGGGTACTGTTTTATTCAATGTTTGTTCAATTACTCTTTTACCTGCAAATGCAATGTAGGCATTGGGTTCGGCAATAATGATATCCCCCAACATACCAAAACTAGCTGTCACTCCACCAGTTGTCGGAGATGTAAGGATTGATACATAAAATAATTTTTTATTTAATTGATAATCATATAAAGCAGACGATATTTTAGCCATTTGCATCAAGCTCAAACTTCCTTCCTGCATGCGCGCCCCCCCAGAAGCACACACTATAATAAGAGGTAAATTTTGATTGGCAGCGTGTTCAATCAAACGGGTGATTTTCTCTCCGACTACGGATCCCATACTACCCCCCATAA